CCCCCTTTTTTGTATTTCCTTAATCCTTAATTGAATTTCGTTTGATTAGAATAAAATTCCTTAAAAACCCCCACCCTTTTAAAAATATCCTGAACAGTTCCTGTAGGTTGAGCCCCTTTTTCAAGGAAATAGAGAATGGCGGGAACATTTAAATAAGTTTGATTCTTTATCGGATCATAAAAACCTAGTTTCTGAAGATCTTTTCCTTCTCTTCGAGATCGAACATCAATTGCAACGATTCGATAGACAACTCATTGAGATAGATGTAGATGAACAATACACCCCCCCTAGAAACGTATAGGAAGTTTTCTCCTCGTACGGCTCGAGAAAAAAAAAGAATTGGATTTGAAGTTTTATCTATGGTATGGAATTCGAATAAATTCCATAAATGACAAAAGGTTCTATAAAATCATCAAATCAATTAGACTGGAGTTTAAGTCTGTTTTTTCTTCTTCTTTTATAAAAAAAACCATTCTTACTCATAACTCAAGTTAGATAACTCTCCAATAATTCAAAAGAGAATCTTTCGTTTATTGAGTGGTCTTTTCCCCCTTTTTTCTTTGTCTCGGTTAAAATCTATTTGGATTCTTAAGTCTGGCCCAGTTAGTGAGACGATTAAAACGGTGTTTCCTTGTTCTGGGATCCTTTATCTTTGTTTTAAATCATTGGGTTTAGGCATTACTTCGGTCCTTCTTAATCCTTTCAAAATGGCAGCAACATACCCCTTTTTTTTATTTCCTTCTATCAAAGAATCCTACGGACAATAGATTCCCGCGTGATACACTTTGGATCGAAAGGGTTTGATTAATTCCAAGAAATTTTCCTTTTGAATTGGAAACTTGCTCGAATGGGATCCCTTCCATTTCTATATCGAAGATATATTCACGAAGTTGCTCCAATTTATTGATTTGCATTAACCCTAGATTCTTGTCCTGAGAAATGAATTAATACTTTCTACTCGAGCTCCATCGTGGACTATTTAGGTTACCAACGGATGTCGAAGCCAAGAGCACCCTCATTCCTATAGAAATTGAAAATGGTGGATATAAGAAAGAATCCACAATGGATCGTGTCCTTCAAGTCGCACGTTGCTTTCTACCACATCGTTTCAAACGAAGTTTTACCATAACATCCCTCTAATTTGGAACCAGTATGGAATTGATTCAATTATGGAATCATGAATAGTCATTGGTTTGTAGACATCATAATCTATATCCCTTTGTTCTATAATGTTCTTTAGAATATAGAAGAGAGATTTTATATATAGCTATAGATCGGTAAATAAAGAATATAGCTACAAATCGGTAAAGAAGTTTCTGAATAAGTTTTAGCAAGTCCTCTTAATTTAAAATGAAAAAGAATTTCTATTTAATAATATATTTAATAATAGATTAAAAGTTAGGGTTAAATATTTGTTAAATATTTTCATTTTTAAATTCAAAATCGAGGGGGTCAAAAACCTTTTTCACAAAAATAGAATAGAAGGATACATATACGTTAAACATTTCCTCGTTTTTTTTTATTTTGTTTAAGCTGTGTAGGTCAGCAAGATTTCGCTAATCGAATCTTTCCATACATAATATAATATCCATACATAATAGAATAGAAAGTGAATAAAAGAGAATAAAAGATATAAAACATAAAACACCCCCTTTTAAGTGTTACATAAATTTACAATTATTTATTATTTATTAGGGCCAAACACGAAATACTTATTCAAAGAAAATACATCGGATTCGGATAGATATATTCGGATAGATATATAATTACATATATAATTTTATAATTTGATTTTTGTTAATGCAATTCAGGCAGACACAGAAATTTTAATATCTTCGGTTAATGTATTCGCCCCCGGGGTACTACAGGACTAATGGGACATAAGAGAAAAAAAATGGGAATTATGCTCGGGGATGCGGACTGACTAGGTACAAATCCCAACAAGTCCAAATTAAGTTGCTCCTTTTTTTTTTATTTTAGTCTAACCCCTTAGGAGAATTAATCCTATCGGCTTTGAATGAATTTCATTAGTACCAAAATAGTTAGAATTAATAAATCTATATAAAAATAAAAATTCCTAAAAATATAGTTTCTAGGATACGAAATAATAGATAGGATCGTTGAAAATCAAAATATTGATAAAATATAAAATCAATATGGGACGGAATTTTTTTCTAAATAACTAACTTCCCGAAACAAGATGGGATGGAGCATAGGATGAAAAGACCCCCTTTTTTAAAATTCCAACTCTGGGAACCGATGTTCCCAATTTACCTGGATCAGAAATAGAGTCAATTACATTTGCGTGTCATTTGTACGCGATTCAATTCAGTTTGTGTAAAAAAGATATGATTCATGCATAAAAGATAAAAAAAAAAGAAATAAAATCCAGCTAACATTAGACGTTACCCCATTCAACAAAATCTTTATTCTATTCTAAGATAATGAATATGCTCTGGGACGAAAGGATTCGAACCTTCGAATGGCGGGACCAAAACCC